TACTTCCCTAGCTACAATTCTGCTATTTACTTTTACTGAAAAAATACAATTTTTTTTTTGAAATATACAAGGAATTTCGCCTGGGTAAAAAGAGTAAAGTAAATACGACTTTGATTTGGTTATGATGTATAAGGTAAGAAAGATTAGAATTGGATCAGTTAATCATTTTTTAGTCATTTATTGCATGATAAATCACTACAAGTGACGGAGATACACGATTTAAATAACGAAAGATCCAATATTTAAAAATTGTATCAAGAATGACTGGAAAGGTAGAAACTAGACCAGATAAAATTTGCTCATAATGAGCAAACCCAAAATCTTTGTAAATATAACCAATCATTAGTTCCCAACCGTGAGGCGAATGGAATCCGATACATAAATCAGTTACTAAAAGAATCAAAAAAGCTTTAATTGTATCACTTAAATTATATAGGAATTCTTGAACCCAAGAATTCAGAATAAAAAGCTTTTCCTTACCCCAAAAGGAATAACCACTTAGAATAATGAAAGATATTAGATTTGTCGAGAAGTGCAAGATTGTATGGATACGATATTCATTGTGTATCTTAACGAATTGGATCGTTTCTTTGTGGATTCCTAGACGAAATTGGTGTAAATTGGTTTCTGGGTATTCCTTTATCATTTCATCCAGCTGGAATAGTTCCTCTAATTGTATGAATTTTTCTATAACGCTTTTTTCTTGAATATCATTAAAAAAGGTTTCGCATTGTCTAGTATTCCACCAATTAGTAATCCAAGTTTTCAAACTTTTATTACAGCAGAGAGAGATCAACCAGGGCAAAAAGACTATAGATGTAAAATAAAAAAAGGGACTGAATGTTTTCTTTTTTGCCATTTTGAATCTGTGAATTGTTAATGAACCTACTTAATTTGTTGATTCTATTAGATCTAATATTTCTATCGAGCATGAGTTTATATTCTAATTCGAATAGAATGTATTGAGCCTATGAAGCCATTTTATCTTTTTCTTTTGATTCAATACTTAGTCATCTAGAAAGAATACAGAAATAGACTCATAATACACTTCCAATTTGAATCAAGAAAAAATTTTGATTTCCAGGGATGTTATTCCCCCCTTTTTTCGATCAATACTAACATAACTTTTTGTAAACTTTTTAAATAAAAAAAATTATTCTATTTTCGAGACGAAGAAACTTCTTTTCTATCAAATATATAAAAAAACGAGCATAAAAAGAATAGATCAATGTTCAATTGAAAAAAAAAAAAAGAAATAAATTCTTTTGTTTTTTATTCCTAACTGACAAAGCATTTAGTCTTTTAAAATGAATTCATTTCAAAATACTTCAATTGGTACACGCAAGAAGTAAGCCAAGTCAGCAGCTTTTTGCTCAATTTCTCGTGTAGTAAAATTCTCATCAGTACGAATTAAAGGAATAGCCCCTTGACCTCGAATTTCCATATAAAGTACACGCCGAGCAGAAACACCCTCTTTAACTTCTATTCTGATGGATTGAATATCTTTCATAAGGAATCGTAAAAATATGCGACGACTTTTTCCAGGAAATCCCCAACGAAAAATACGCACTATTCCTTCTTTTCGGTCGAAAAGATCATAACCACTACCCACATTCCACAAAATAGTGCACCACAAATAGCAACTAATAAAGAGACCTGCCATCCCATAGAAAGACATTACAATTCCTTGTGGAAAAAAAACGATTTGCTGAGACGCAAATAATGATATAAAATTTCTACCAAGATAACTGGAAGTTCCAACCAATAAGAACCCTAATGAACCTAAAAATAGGATAAAGGCCCAGCAGAAATTACTTGTTTTTCGAGACCCCGTTATAAATTCTATCCATATAGATTCTGATCGCCAACTCATATATATTAGACCCAGTTATACAATTTTTTGGAATTGAGAAAATATGACTTTCCGTTTTTTGTTTTCAAAGTAACTCTCATCAACTATTTTGTTGTGAACCCTTACCTTAGGAGTAATTTATAGAATAGAATTGTTTTTATATAAAATAATAACATCCCCTTACTTTATATGACCCCCTATAACTATATACATACAAATAAATATATTGACTTGAATTTAATACATCGGCCCGATGATGATCCATTTTTCAAAAGAGTGCAAATTTTTTTACCCATATAATACGTTTACATATGCATAAGAGCTTTTTTTAGTTATGTTTGTAGGAATCTAGGTGTTATACAATATTCTACCAAACGGGTCTTATCGAATCGAAGTTTTGAAACTAAAAAAACGAGTGATATGCTTAGGTCTCATCCGATCTAAAAAATTTTATTTTTTTGAATATGAAGAAATAAAGAAGCCATTGCAAGTGCCGGAAAAACTAGGCCTACTAAAGGCACAAAAATAGAGGGTAAGTTATTGAAAGTTGTCATAAAACGGATACCTCAATTTAATATTTGTACCTGTTATTGTTATATTCTGAATTCTAAAGATATCTTAGAATATCTTGTATTTTTATTATTTATATTATATATATTATATAATTATACTAAGTATCGTTAAGTAAATATATATCTAATACTAATATACAAGCAAATATAAATATATCGAATAGAACCTAATAGAAATAGAAAAAAAGGTACAAGAACCGACAAACTAAATAACTGTAACTTATTCATCTATTAATAAAAAATAGATGTATCATAATCCCCTTGTTAGATTTATTATTCTTTATTGTTCTTTTTGTCTTCTAATCTAATAGTCATTAATTAAAGAAAAAGTTTTATTCCATTTTATACAAAATTGATTAGAATATAATCCAACAACAGGGAATTTTCGGGAAATCCAAAAAGATGGAAGACTCTCTTCTCTATAGATCTGTATATATCTCTATTTAAATTATCTATACATATGCAAGCAATAGAGTAAAATGAACTTTGTTTTATTTGTCTAGTCTAATTTTAACTTCCCGAAAGCCAAAATTCACCTTTTATCTTGTTGCTAGAGGTTTACTAATACCTAATACTAAGTAGTAAACAAAAATCTCGATAAAAAATGATTCAAAAGAAAAATTTATTTTTCAGGGTTTTTGTTTAATGCTGATAAACTAACTGTTCTATTTGATTTTATTTTTGTTCAAAGGAAAAAAAGCATGGAGCTGAAATAACTCACTCACAACACCTTTTAAAGGATTACGTGGTACAATTGCATCCAATAAGCCCTTATGTAATAACGATTCAGCCGCTTGTGAACCTTCCGGCACGGCTTTTTTTAATGTTTGTTCAATTACTCGTTTACCCGCAAATGCAATATAGGCATAGGGTTCGGCAATAATGATATCCCCCAACATACCAAAACTAGCTGTCACCCCACCGGTAGTAGGAGAGGTAAGAATTGATATATAGAATAACTTTTTACTTGATTGATAATCACATAAAACCGAAGAAATTTTAGCCATTTGCATCAAACTTAAGCTTCCTTCTTGCATTCGTGCTCCTCCAGAAGAACACACTAAAATAAGAGGTAAACATTGATTGGTAGCATACTCGATCAAACGAGTTATTTTTTCGCCTACTACAGATCCCATACTACCCCCCATAAACTGAAAATCCATAACCCCAAGGGCTACCGGAATACCATTTAGTTGACCTGTACCTGTTTGAACAGCGTCAGTCAATCCTGTCGTTTTTTGAGCAGAGTCAATACGATTTTTATAAGGTTCCTCTCTCGAATGAAATTTAATGGGATCCGCAGAGATCATGTCTTCATCCATAGGATTCCAAGTACCCGGATCAATCGAAAGCTCGATTCTTTCTGAACTAGTCATTTTCAAATAATGTCCACACTCTTCACAAACATTCATTTCAACTTTCTTATACATTAATCCATAACAATTATCGCATTGAATCCACAATTGATTGTAGTTTTTAGTTATATCGAAATCCTTAGAACTCATTAAATTACTACGATTCTTATTAGTTCTTATCTTGTAATTTTTACTTTCACGAATCTTTCCACTTTCACTACAAATGAAATTATAAATGTAACTTTCATTAGAAGTATTACTATCGCTTAAAAAGTGACTATCAATACAGATGTGAGAACGAAAATAAGAGTCAATGCAACTATGAATGTGATTATTACCATTATCATTATATTTAGTATCCTTAATGTAAGGATCATAGTGCAGATCGTTGTCACTTTTAGATCTATTATTCAGATAACTAGAACTACAATAACTATAAAAAAACAATTCTAGGTCACTCAAATCTTTGTTAATTTCAAATTTTTTATTTTTTATATCAAAATATATAGAATAACTATTCTTATTACTATCCCTAACAAAAAAGGTGTCATCCGATATGAAATTCCGAATGTCCTTCGAGCTAACTAAAAGCTCAACATTTTTGAAATAACTAGAACGCTCACCCCAACCATAAAAGTTTTTATCCATATCATATATAAAACGGTCTTTACTTATAGTAGTCTTTTCAATAGGAGCAAAACTATCCATTGCTTTCCTTAGCTCGCCTCTGTATTCCAATTTGCCCTTAGAAAACATCAAATTGAACCACGACTTTTTCATAGAGCTTCTGGCCTCTATTTACATGAAAATACAATAACAATCGATGAATAGTCATTCAATGAAAAATGAAAAAATTTTTTTAATAGTTCGTTTTCGATTCATAGTAAGCAAAGCATATTGATACCGTTGCTAATTGCTAAGATTATTAAGTAAAAGTAAAGTAATTGAAATTAATAAATTTCAATTCTAAAGGATTTTCTTATATTGTGTAAAATTCTCATAAAAAAAAAATATTTGTTCTTTGCTTATGAGCTTATGAATAGAAGGATATGAAGAACTTTTTTAGTAAAATCTCGTATACTAATATAAAATCTAGAAAATAAAAAAGTTTTTATTCCAATACGGAATGAAAAGAAAAGGACAACATGCAGGATGGGTAGAAGAAGTGGGGATACTTAGTTCAAGCCCTGACACGAAACTTAAAAAAAAGAATAAAACAAT